GTAATAAATACCAGGGCTTTGCAATATTTGATTGATCACAATTCTGTATATTCCATTTACTAGAGAAGTTCCCAGGGAATTCATTAGAGGAATGTTTCCAATAAATATGGTTTGTTCTTGCATATCTCTACCGGCTCTCCAAATTAATCCCGCCGATACATATAATTCAGAAGAATATGTGAGTGATTCATACACAACATCCCTTTCTTTTATCAAAGGTTCTACCAATTGATATGTTTCCACAAATAATTGAAATTCAATTTCTTGATCTGTATCTTCAATTTTTGGAAATTTATGAAGTTCTTCCGCCAAGCCCTGATCAATGAACTTACAAAATCCCTCAAATTGTATCTGACTAAATCCAGGTATTGTAGACATTCCCTCATTTCCATCTCGGAGCATCTTACGTTTCCTGTTTATCGAAAAAATCAAATCCCACAGAATTTATATTCTGTTTTACTGAATCACATGAAATTTTATTCAACTCCCGATACGTATGAACGGAAGGATAAGGAGAATTTTGTACTCAAATTCGAATTTGCGACAGAGACAAATGTAAATGAATTGATAACAAAATTCCTCGAAACCCAATTTTAGCGCTTATGGAGTCTTGTTATAGAATATAAGTAAGAGGATTGGTTTTATTTGATCCAAATTTCTATTTGATATTCAATAGATTCAATTATAAATTCAAACATGAGGATTCCATATAAGAATATGTGGATAAGATACTTGACTAGGTATTTGTGTAACAAATATTGCTCTGGGGTTTACATATACACATATATGTTATTATAATTGAATTAGAATTGAAAAGGATTTATTATTGAAAAGAGTTGATACCGACTAATCGGTATCAATTGGATTTTCTTATGCCATTAAGGAAACAAAATTTTAGATACAAATCCAAGAACCGTTCATGAATTTACATTCAATAGTTAATGGTTCCAACTTGCCCTGAATTTTTGATTCTGTAACTGGGAATCTCTTTATTCTCTATTCTTTTTCAATAGAAATCTTCAATATAAAAGAAAACGAAGGCCTTGTGTCTTTTGAAAGACTATACAATCAACCGAAGAAAATAATCTTAACTGGATCCAGATCCAATCCAACCAAAAAAGGAGATTCCTTTGGTTTGGGAAAGGGATAAGGAAAACGGGATTCAAGATCTAAATCAACTAAAAACAAAGGGTTCAGTAATCCTCCCCAAAAAGAGTGTTTCCATCTATTTTGTATCGTTTCGGCGGCATGGCCGAGTGGTAAGGCGGGGGACTGCAAATCCTTTCTCCCCAGTTCAAATCCGGGTGTCGCCTGATCAATAAAAGGCTCGGAATCCCCTATCCTGTTGATATAACTCGCTTGATTCTTGCCCAGCGGAGCCAAACCAAAGAAAGGACTATCGATACTTTCTCTTTAGAATCCGGAGATTCCATGAAGGACTAAAAAAGGTTTCTTCAAAAATAGGAGTGCGGCCCGAACCGGTACCAATATGAATAGGTGAGGGTTTACCTATTCATATTGGTACCGGTTCGGGCCTTTTGATTTATCACTCGAATCAATAGTAATATTTCCTTGTGAGGTTTAGAACTACGAAAGTAAGGGACCGGAAATCTTGGGACCCAAAGCTTGCTAAAGGACTGTAAATCTTTCCTAATTACCTTACCCCACCAGTCTAGTGTATACTGACTTAGTCGTGAATTATATTGGATGGGCCGATGGGGAATCCAATTATGAGTTGTGGGAGGGGCTGAAGATATTTTGTATGCAGACTCGCGCTAGGATCTGAGTACTCGGTCATTCATCCAATCAATATTGGATGGGTGATTGGCTCTTAAAAGCAAAATAGAAAAAAAAAAAACGAACAAAAAATTCTGTTTGGTAACCTCCACCAAGAATAGAATAGCGTATCTCTCAATTGTTTCACAGAAACAGAGACAGTAAGACTTAGATCAAATGGGAGGTAGGGATATGTAATAGATAGTTATCTATCTTGATGGTTCATTCTTAGGACTTATGAAAGTTAACAAAACAAACAATGGGTCTTACTATTTCTACATGTTCTATTAGTAACATCCCCTTGATACTTCCAATGGGATAACTGCGTATCTTGCTTGTACTTAATGCTTTCCGATTTCACCAGAAGAAATCATATAGGAACTTGTTAGATAGGAACTTGTTAGAGTGGATCTATTGGATTGGATCGGTTCCTCAATAGACTTAACTTAAGTCAGAATCCCATTTTGACTCTGCACCATTGATTCCACTATTATTAGTGATCAATAATGGAATAATTCCTTCATATTCATAGAGATAGGGGACATGATTCACATGGATATAGTAAATCTTGCTTGGGCGGCTTTAATGGTAGTCTTTACATTTTCCCTTTCACTCGTAGTATGGGGAAGAAGTGGACTCTAGGGGTATTACTAATTCATATTAATTAGTAAGTTTCAATTGAGGAATCAAATTGTATCAATTGTTTAATGGATCGTCCTGCGAATCGTTTTAAAATCAAAATATCTCCATTTCCAAATTCCACTGAAATCCAGTAGTAACAGTACAATAAAAACCTTTGGATCAAACAAAAATTTCAATCATTCCCGTCGTGGTCCTATTTCGAAACTCAAAGGGATATACATGATAGGAAATTTTTTTTTCCAACGGAAGTCTTCCTAAATATTCCATTTTGATGAACCAGTTCTTACCAGAACTATGGATATTACAATGCAGAGTAATCCCTATTTTATTTCTTTCGCTCTTTCAACAGGAAAGAGCGAGTTATTCTGCTATTACGTAGATACGATATCTACATTCGGCTGTAGGCGACATATACACAGTCGTTGTCAAAAGAAGTACTAAGCATAAGAAAATCTTGCTTGCGCCGGATGATCCACATATCGCGCACTTACCTTACCATTTTATACTCCTAGGGATCTTCATTATGCTTTATCACCTCATCTCGTATCACGGTTCAAGCGTTAAAAATCTTTGACTCTACCCCTTTTCCAAATCCGAATAAGTTACCATAGAACTCCTTGGATCATCTGTTAACGGCTCAACCAATTCAATTATTTCTTCGGAATACTAAAAAAAAAAGGATTACTTGGGCTTCTTTTGTATATGCCCCTACTATTCTTCCTCCATTGATTGTTTCGATAGATCCCGGGATTCGATTCATATTAAAAAGAATCACAAACCTATGAATTTGAGCAGTTGACGTTAGCTTATTTCGGATTGATCGGAATAAATATGTGAATGGGTGTAGCGAAGAAATAGAATCGGAGTGCTACATATATGTATTGATCCATATAAATCCCATATCTTCATACAATAGACAATAGATAGTATGGTGGAAAGGTTCATATAGTTCTTTCCACCATACTATCTCATCTATTGGATCCATATACTGCGATAAGAACTAATAACTCAAGTTTCGGTTAAATTAATCGTTTTGACTGACTGTTTTTACGTAAATGATAAGTAAAAAAGCAGTAGGAACTAGAATGAACAGTGCAGTAGCAATAAATGCGAGGATATTTACTTCCATAATCTCATCATTGTTTTTTTTTTTTGCTTCGGAATAACTCGGGATCTAATCCCATAGAGATAATAAAACTTTCTCCAGAATTTTTAAATTCAAGGGGATTAATTGCATCTTGATGATACTGAATCGGATCAATATTATGAATAACAATATCTGCTCTATCAAATCAATTCATCGTCGAGAATTGAATAGTATAACACAGGAAGATCTTTTATCCATACCGAATCCGATTGAATTTCTCAACTCTTTCGTTTCTATAATCTAGTGTCTTCCTTATATACAATCATCTGACCAGTGTGTTCCATTAGTTACAGACCCAAACAGTTAAATGGAAAAAGGAGCGAATTCAGTTCTAAGCTAAGTTTTTTTGAAGATCTAATCTTCTTCGAAAACGGAAAAGTGCGATAACTATGGGTCATTGTGTATGTGCTCCCGGGAAACATATGGGTACTCTATTACATTCTATTGATCAGGAACAATCAATCAAAGCCAGACCCATATGGGTCTCTTTTGGAATCCTGAATATGGTGATACCTCTGATTGTCCCAACCTACATATGTCTCTCCACCACCAATCGGTACTAGTTATTGAAATTTCCGTATTTTCCGATGAGAAATGCGAAACGAAATAAGGATCCTACCACCGGGAATTAGACCCTCTTCACAGAAAGTGGAGAGATGAATTGATTGATTCATCAGATCCGAGGTCGGGACTGACGGGGCTCGAACCCGCAGCTTCCGCCTTGACAGGGCGGTGCTCTGACCAATTGAACTACAATCCCGGGGGAATGAGGTGTACAGCCTACATATTCTTATGATTTCATTCGAACCATTTATGATCGCCGCGTTGTAACAGAGACACGAACGGTATACCGATATACATATCCATTCTACGTGGATATGTACTAGAGTGACACGGATTACTATTACTAGTAATCCGTGGTTATTGCCAAATCGATTGCGAATCAATGTTTCAATAAAAAAAAAAGCCTCCTCCCTTTTTTTTTCTCCTTACTCTTTATTCCTTATACTTATAGATCATTACTCTATATCATTAGCAACATCAGAACGTGGGGAACCAAATAGAGATATATCAGAAAATATTGAATCTTTATTCCTCCATCTCATGCATTTCTGGAGGGCGGATTGGTTATATCATCCTAATGGGTTGACGTGGATTGGCGAATTCTTGGGTCGAGCTGGATTTGAACCAGCGTAGACATATCGCCAACGAATTTACAGTCCGTCCCCATTAACCGCTCGGGCATCGACCCAGGAAGAATAAACTCTAGGCTTATTGAGAATCTACGATCAACTTCCTTTCCTAGTACCCTACCCCCAGGGGAAGTCGAATCCCCGCTGCCTCCTTGAAAGAGAGATGTCCTGAACCACTAGACGATAGGGGCATACCTGCCCGACCACCAGCATACTATGCTCATAGCTCATAGTATGAGCTG